CTTGTTTTCCACATCGTTTTTTCGTCTATCGATTCTATATATAGAATTTATCTGTCCATTTCGTCCTTTTGGTCTCATTTAACATATAATATGCATTAAGATTCATAAAAAATTTTTATCCATTTGAAAAATGGAACCGAATCTGTCGGAAAATTCAATGACTATTTTTGGGGAATACTCGAGACGAAAAGGACGTTTTTATCTTATCTTTTAAGAAAAATATGGAAATAGTTACGGGATCATTGTACATGTCAATTTGAATTCGAAATTCCGCGGACAATTCTAGTACAATTAAAAGTGGTCGTTAACTACCTATGCATCTGATCATATATGTATTATCATTATGTATTACAATAAAATGAAGGGGGTTTTCAATGCGAGATCTAAAAACATATCTTTCCGTGGCACCGGTACTAAGTGCGCTATGGTTCGCGTCTTTAGCAGGTCTATTGATAGAGATTAATCGTTTTTTCCCGGATGCGTTGACATTCCCCTTTTTTTCATTCTAGTTAGTGACGTGGAAAGGAATAAAGAAGATTAGAACTACAATGAAATATCGGTCACTAATCAAGTCTCCCCCTCTATTTTTCTTTTCTCTATTTCTCTTTTCTCTATTTTTTCTGATTTTTAGAATAAGGGAGGAAAGAGAAAGAAGAAAAGTGGATTCAACGGCTGTGGGATTCGGATTCAAATTTGAATAATAGAATAATAGAGGAATGGAAGTAGACTATAAAATGTGGGTCTAGCGAAGAGTATTATACAAGATACTTAAACGAAATCGTGTACTGTGATTTTAAATATCGTTTCGAAATCTTTGGATCTTATTTGAATATATTGATTGTAGCAAAATTTTTCATAATGTGAGTTCAAGTTAGCAACTTCTACTTTTTCTTTCTTCTTCATTTCGAATCGAAAGGAAAAGCGTTGAGTAAATAAAAAATCCAAAGGAGGTTCATGGCCAAGGGTAAGGATATCCGAATAACAGTTATTTTAGAATGTACTACTTGTGTTCGAAAGGTTGTTAATAAGGCATCAAAAGGCATTTCCAGATATATGACTCAAAAGAATCGGCACAATACGCCTAATCGATTGGAATTGAGAAAATTCTGTCCATATTGTTACAAACATACTATTCATGGGGAGATAACGAAATAGCTCGAACCGAGCACTTGCACCCTCCCGAGGAGGAGGAAAAATGCTATGCTAATTATCGCTAAGATAATTTGAATAGAAAGAAAATCCTATTGTTTTTATGTATTCTAATTCATTTTCTAGATCCAACCGAAATAGGATTTTCGGTTTAAAGAAATAAATTAAACAAACCATGGATAAATCCAAGCGACCTTTGCTTAAATCCAAGCGACCTTTGCTTAAATCCAAGCGATCTTTTCGTAGGCGTTTGCCCCCGATCCAATCGGGGGATCGAATTGATTATAGAAACATGAGTTTAATTGGTCGATTTATTAGTGAGCAAGGAAAAATATTATCTAGACGAGTAAATAAATTGACCTTGAAACAACAACGATTAATGACTCTTGCTATAAAACAAGCTCGTATTTTATCTTCGTTACCTTTTATTACTAATGAGAAACAAGGTGAAAGAAACAAGTCGACCGCGAGAGTCCGAAAGAAACATAAGTCAGACAGAAAGAAATATAAGTCAGACAGAAAGAAATATAAGTCAGACGGAAAAAAATATAAGTCGACTGTGAGAGACACAAAGAAATAGAAGGCGAACGTGAGAGACAAAAAAAATAGGCTTACTCTTTCGTCACTTGAATGAAAATTCACACCCGAACTCAAACGCAGATTGATGCTTTGTGCAAAAATCCGACAATCCGGACCGGCTTTGCTTCTCGTTTCGTAAGACAAAAACAAATCAAAAATCGGATTCAGAAGTCAAACTCCAAATTGTTGATTGAAAGTGTTGAGTCCTATTTCTTTTTTGATTCATTTTGACTCTACTTTCCCGGAGGTCATTCTCCGGGGAACTCCGTTTAAATTACTCCGGCAGATTCCTTCCAATTTACTTTTTTTATGATTTCATTGGAAATTAGATAAAGACAGTTTTTATTTGCTATAGCTATTTGCGCAAGTATTTTACGATTAAGAAGCAACTGTCTCTTATATAGATCGTGGACGAATTTACTATAGGTATAATATACCCATCCGTCACGAATTACTGAATTGATTCGAGTGATCCACAAACGACGAAAATTTCTTTTTTGCCCATTCCTATCCCGATGAGACGAAGCCAAAGCTCTTATGTCTTGTTGAGTCTTTAAAAGACCTCCCCGAAAGCTTGATATAAATGAACGTGCTTTTCTTCTACGTCTCCGAGCTATATATCCCCGTCTAGTTCTGGTCATTGAATATGCATAAATCAAACTTTGTCGAATAACTAATTGATTTCCGTTCTTGCAGTTATTCTTTTTCCCCCTTCCTAGTCTATTAATAACCCAATGAGTTTTTCCAATGTATAAACTCAAAATTCCAATGGCTTTGGCTACGATAACCTTCCCGACCACGATTTTTTATTTTTTCGAGACCTTTGTTTTACCTCACAATTTGAAATTGGATTCTACTAGGTATTAAAAAGATAATAAGAAATATAAATTCTAAAGCAATAGTGGATTCCATCGTTTCTATGGTTACTTCTTAAACGGTGAGGTCTTCTCTATACACCGGAGCCTTTAACTTCATTTAATTAATGCTATTGGGAACTTGTATAGTTCACATTCTTTAGCTCTACCCATGAATTATCCAGTAACTAGGTCTTCACAACGAGATCTACCTATACAGTAACGGTATTTAATTATGAGGGTTGGCTGGATAGCTGACCCTGTTAGTCCGTTCTTGCAAGAGGGTGGCCTAATCTTTGAAATTGAAACCAAGAGTTCCTCCGCTTAATGGATAAGCATTTGCTACCAATGGAGAATTCTTAAATTGAGGTGATTGAATTTACACCAAGGGAAACCATAAATTTCCTACACAATGAAAGGCCTATGATCCATTTTCGTTTTTTAGATAGTAAATAGAGTTCATTTTTTCGTTCCAGCCTATTCACCGGTACTGACCTTTGATACTGGAAACTTGTTCGCTTTCCTTTGTTCTAGCTCATGATCTGAACGAGTCGCACATACAACCTAGTACACGTTCCTCGACGTTGAGGGCATCTCTTAAGAGCGGGCGATTTTGTAACATTTCTGATTGGCTGTCTTGTCTTTCTAATAAGTTGTTTAATAGTTGGCATGTTGAATCATAGATATAGATATAATTGGATGGTTTAGATCCATCCTAACCGGAGTATTTCGAGTCAACTCGGTCGGTAGCGGTAATCTCAAATTAGGGATTTGCGCGAAATACAGGCTAGTATCATTTACGCCCTTCACGCCATTGAAGCCCTTCAAGTCCTACAGAATCAACAATTCCATAAGCTTTGGCTTCTTCTGGTGACAGAAAAACATCTCTTTCCATGTCTTCGAAGACCATCCAGAAAGGTTTGTGCGATCTTTGTACAAAAAAGTTTGTGATCTCTTCACGTAGTTTTAGCACCAAATCTGTGTCCGTGATTACCTCTTCCATGTAGCCTTGAATAAAAGTACTAGTAGGTTGGTGGATCATTACCCTGATGATATAACAAAATCAAAAGTTTTTCTATTGCACATGATGAAGGGAAGATAAAAGAAAGAGAAAAGAATAGCACGAAAAAAGATAGAATTGAACAACCGTACAGGCATCTTTCTATGCATTGCATACGGCTCTAGAATAAAATTGATCCTTACGCCCCTCCAACGAAAGAGAAAAATAGGATTGATTAGACCCCGATCGCAAAATGATCAAATTACCACCCTTCCTTTCGTGGGAGTTAAAAACTACTATGATGGCTCCGTTGCTTTCTATATTTCTTTTTTGTCTATGATTAAGCAATCCCAAAGTTGCTTTTTATTTGATTAAATAACCTAAGGAAAAAAGAATTTTTTTCACTAGTTCAGAACATAAATATTATTAAGAGATCTGCCGTGTGAAAAAAAGTTTGTGACGCTGAACTGCACTGCCGATAGATAAGAACATATCGGAAATACCTTTTATCTCATACTACTCTCTCGATAAAAAATCTAATGCTTTGAAAAAAACTTTTGTATATCGAATTCAAAGTGCCATGCTATTATTACTTTTTTATTCATATTTCATATGGAGATTCATTTTTCATATGGCGAAGGCATAGTCGTCTTTTTTCTTTCAAATAAAACCTCATTGGCGCCAAGCGTTAGGGAATGCTATACGTTTAGTCTGTGAGCCTCCGGCCAGGACAAAAGCTGCCATTGAAGCGGCTACTCCCAGGCAGAGTGTATGTACATCTGGTAGCACAAAATTTATCGCATTATGAACAGCTAGCCCATGCATTACTCCTCCACCCGTAGAGTTTATAAATAAAAATTGCTCTTGGTTACAATCGTCGATATTCAGAAATATCATAAGACCGACAATGTGATTTGCCGTCTCGGGACTAAGGTCTTTGAATAAAAAAAGTGCTCTTTCTCGATAAAGTCGGTCGATTAGGTTAAAATTGTATTCCGTAGGAACCGTACAGGCGCCGTTTGGCGCATACGGTTCAAAAAAATTTGCAAAAAAATCAATGTGTATATTCCAATCCCCTTTCGGATTTCAGAGCATGCTCTTTACTGACTCTTAATTTTTCTTCGATTTTTCAATAAAGATGAGTTTTGATTCCTTTCCTTAGAAAAAAGAATTCATTAAACGGATCGAATTCACTTTTCATTGATGTATTCTTTCATCGCGATCCAATCCAAATCACGATGTCATTTTCTTGTTCCAAACTGGGCCTCTTTTATCTTACTCTTTTTAGGTTTATACTCTACTTCGGGTAAAGATCTGCCCGCCTTCGATTTGCACATATAGGACAAATACTCCCCTTACCACTTCTTTTTTCTCAATCCGTACAGTCCGGCAAATATTTGAGGTCTTTATACATATTACTCGATTGATTAAGAGAACAGTTTAAAATAACTTCTATTTCCAAAGAAGATTTCTTTAGAAAGAGGAATCCCTTTATAAGGAGTAATGGTAGATATATTACCAATTGGTTTTTTTAAACGAAGTCTGGATATTTCAATTTCTTAGTCCAACCGAGCCAGCCATAAATTATTTGAATTGATAATAGTAATTTGAATCCCCTTAAAAAAAGGATCTAATTGCACTTCACGCTCCAAATTTTTGATGATCCAATTCATCTTTTTTGGGCGAAATAGAGGATCTCTTGATCGGGGAGAGAAGGGGGAAAGCCCATATGACCCAATAGATCTGCCAAGTCGCACTATAAGTCAACCCAAGTTGCTTCCTCGTCTTCGTCGTCAGGAATATCATAAGGTATTTTTGGCACACCAACAGGCATTAAATGAAAGAAAAAATAAAAAAAAATACTAGACTTTAGATGTGAAAACGTAAGAAGGGTTTTATTGTTTTTATAATATTGTTCTTTATCAAAAATGCATAAAGAAAGACAGAATGAATAAGATAAATTCTTAGAACTAGGCCCCTGTAATCATGAACAAGGATGGTCACATTCGTTTATAGAAAAGGCATCAAGCGGCCCATTGCGTATTGGTACTTATCGAGTATAGAATAAATCTGCTTCTCTTTTTTCCTACGAACGGAATTGTTCCATTATTGCTAATAGAATCAAACAAATTATGAACCCTTGCTCTGAACTAATCGCCCTCTCCTCGGGGGACGTAACATCGGCAGAGTATAGTCGTGTCCAATGCAATAAAGTTGCGTAGTGTCTTTTTTCTTTGATAAAGGGGTATTTTCATGGGTTTGCCTTGGTATCGTGTTCATACTATCGTATTGAATGATCCCGGCCGGTTGCTTGCTGTTCATATAATGCATACAGCTCTGGTTGCTGGTTGGGCCGGTTCGATGGCTCTGTATGAATTAGCAGTTTTTGATCCTTCTGACCCCGTTCTGGATCCAATGTGGAGACAGGGTATGTTTGTCATACCCTTCATGACGCGTTTAGGAATAATCAATTCATGGGGTGGCTGGGGTATCACAGGAGGGACTATAACATCTCCGGGTATTTGGAGTTACGAAGGTGTCGCCGGAGCGCATATTGTGTTTTCGGGCTTGTGCTTTTTAGCAGCTATCTGGCATTGGGTGTATTGGGATCTAGAAATATTTACTGATGAACGTACAGGAAAACCTTCGTTGGATTTGCCCAAGATCTTTGGAATTCATTTATTTCTCGCGGGGGTGGCTTGCTTTGGTTTTGGTGCATTTCATGTAACAGGCTTGTATGGTCCGGGAATATGGGTGTCCGATCCTTATGGACTAACTGGAAAAGTACAACCGGTAAATCCAGCGTGGGGCGTGGAAGGTTTCGATCCTTTTGTTCCGGGAGGAATAGCCTCTCATCATATTGGGGCTGGGACATTGGGCATATTAGCAGGCCTATTCCATCTTAGCGTCCGACCACCCCAACGTCTATATAAGGGATTGCGCATGGGTAATATCGAAACTGTCCTTTCCAGTAGTATCGCTGCTGTCTTTTTTGCAGCTTTTGTTGTTGCCGGAACTATGTGGTATGGTTCAGCAACTACCCCGATCGAATTGTTTGGACCGACTCGTTATCAATGGGATCAGGGGTACTTCCAACAAGAGATATATCGACGAATTAGTGCGGGGTTAGCCGAAAATCAAAGTTTATCAGAAGCTTGGTCTAAAATTCCTGAAAAATTAGCCTTTTATGATTACATCGGCAATAATCCGGCAAAAGGGGGATTATTCAGGGCGGGTTCAATGGATAACGGGGATGGAATAGCGGTTGGATGGTTAGGACATCCTATCTTTAGAGATAAAGAAGGTCGTGAACTTTTTGTACGTCGTATGCCCACTTTTTTTGAAACATTTCCGGTCGTTTTGGTAGATGGAGCCGGGATTGTTCGAGCGGATGTTCCTTTTCGAAGAGCCGAATCGAAGTATAGTGTCGAACAAGTCGGTGTAACTGTTGAGTTCTACGGTGGCGAACTCAATGGAGTCAGTTATAATGACCCTGCGACTGTGAAAAAATATGCTAGACGCGCTCAATTGGGTGAAATTTTTGAATTAGATCGTGCTACTTTGAAATCCGACGGTGTTTTTCGTAGCAGTCCAAGGGGTTGGTTTACTTTTGGACATGCTTCATTTGCTTTGCTCTTCTTCTTCGGACACATTTGGCATGGTGCTAGAACCCTGTTCAGAGATGTTTTTGCTGGGATTGACCCAGATTTGGATGCCCAAGTAGAATTTGGAGCCTTCCAAAAACTTGGAGATCCAACTACAAGAAGACAAGTAGTCTGATCCAACCTTCTTTTGATGTCTTTCGAATCTATTTTCTTTTTATGATTTGTTAGTGATTTTGATATTGATAGAGGGTAGCAGAGAAATCTTGCTTTGACTCCCCGTTTTTTTGTCTCTTTCTCTTTCGATAGCCGGGAG